CGTACCACAGAAATTTGGATTAGGAATAGGAATAAAGAATCCATATCAAAGAAAGGCTACAGGCTGGCTGTTGGAGTATCTATTTTTATTTGATGCGTTGTGACCAGTAACATTGATGAATTAGGTGAAGAATACGGAAAGAGAGGGATTCGAACCCTCGGTAAACAGAAGTCTACATAGCAGTTCCAATGCTACGCCTTCAACCACTCGGCCATCTCTCCTACATAATGATTATGGCTCAAAAACCGAGTGAATAGTGAGTCATTGATATTCGTTTTGGATAGGTATGTACGTTCCATTTTCACTATAAAAATGAAACTCTAAAAGTATAAAACTTTTCATCAAAGATAAAACCTCCCTCCGAGGCTGGGGATAAAGATAATTTTTTTATTACTACATTTGTATGAAATCTAATCGGATTCCATTTTTTTAAATTAATTCCTGTCAAAAATAAACAATTTGAGTAAAAGGGCGTCTTTTTTTGTAATGAATCCGTTTTTACGTTATTTCGTACTGTACAATTCCTTTGTTTGTGAGATCTTTTTCTCATGAAAGGAAATTAAAAATTAAATTATAGAATGGATTAATACACCTATGTCTAGATCTGGGATAAATGGAAATTTTATTGATAAAACCTTTTCAATTGTAGCCAATATCTTATTACGAATAATTCCGACAACTTCAGGAGAAAAAGAGGCATTCACCTATTACAGAGATGGTGCGATTTGATTATTTTTATTTTTTTTTTACCGCTCTCCGTCTTAAAGAGAAAATAGAAAGACAACAGAGGACAAAAAAAATTATTAAAAAAATCTACGCTTGTTGAAGGTGAAGTTTGTTAAAATAAATAAAGCAACCCCTTCGGTCGTGTATCCCCGATTAAAGCAGCCTCAGATGCTTCAATTGTTGATTCTAAAGTATTGAGCGAAAGGTTACACCTATAGGTTAAGTTAACCCTACTTCACTAGTACCAATAGGAGGCATAGGGGAAGAAGCACTACTCCTAGGAATCAACGCACGAAAACTTTGTTAGAAATGATTCCCTTTACTTATCAGGATCGGGGCTAACAAGAATGGTTGGGACAACAAACATCCATCTCGTTCGTATTTTGGATACCCGTATAACCATCGAAGACTGTTGAAGTGACTAATTCCTACAAATTTTAGGGCGTTGAAGACAAAGAAATTGTTGGGGTCGCCTTTTTTTAATCTAATATAATGCCAACATGCTTGATGTTAAGAAAAGACCTTTTACCAGAAGGTTGGCTAGAGATTTCTTGTAAAAACACCAGCCCCGCTCAGTTTATAATGAGAATCTTTCAATCTTTTTTGATTCCATGTCTTTTTTTCATTATGCACATAAAGGAGGAGCCGTATGAGGTAAAAATCTCATGTACGGTTCTGGAACGGAGATTCTTTGAATCGAATGACGACCGTAACGGATGTCGGCTCAATCCGAAGGAAATTATGCGGAAGCTTTACAGAATTATTATGAAGCTATGCGACTGGAAATTGATCCTTATGATCGAAGTTATATACTCTATAACATAGGCCTTATCCATACAAGGAACGGAGAACATACAAAAGCTTTAGAATATTATTTTCGGGCACTAGAACGAAACCCGTTCTTACCACAAGCTTTTAATAATATGGCCGTTATCTGTCATTACGTGCGACTATCTCCACTATAGAAATAAAAAAAGGGGAAGAAAGAAGAAATCCATTAATAAATACTAAAAAAGGGTAGGCTTTCTACATATGTATCGTTCAAAACAACGATTTTTATCAGCTGTAGCAAGGAAATAAACTTCATAAAAGTAGAAATATTAATATGAAGAAATAGGTATGCCTAAATACTTTATTCTATGGATAAAAGATCTAATTGATAGAGGAAGCGCCGTAAAGATCAATTCGCGAGGTTTTGGTCCGATACAATAAGAACTGCTTACTTATGTCATGATATGAGATATAAAGTTAGGAATCAACTTATGTAATAAAGTTGATCCCCTAAGGTATTGAGCAGCGGTGTAGCATCAGATCCCAAAGATAGTAAGTCTTTTCCGTCTTATGAGGGAAGGTCTTTTTCAAAGATTCTATATAAATTTATATATGAAACCGAGATAGTTACCTTTCAGAAAAGTCTAATGATAGTTAAAATGCTTATGCTTTATTCTTCTGAAGGTGGGAAAAAGGATAAAACTGATTATTAACAAAATTTTTAGTTTGAAACTCATGTAATTAACCTCTTTCTTTTGGTTAACTCGAGAAAAAAGGGATCGCGATATATCTATGAGAAATCTCATTTAATTCGATACGATAGATTACATCAAAAGAATTTGACTGTTGAGCCGTATGAGATCGGAAACTCTCAAGTACGGTTCTAAGGGAAGGAATCCCCCTATTCCGACCGGGGAGAACAGGCCGTTCAGCAAGGAGATTCGGAAATTGCGGAGGCTTGGTTCGATCAAGCCGCCGAGTATTGGAAACAAGCCATAGCGCT